ACGGTCAATCTCCGGTAGAAGGTTCCGTCGGAACAATTATTTATTTCAGGTACCTCTTAAATAAAAAAAAAAAAAAAGAGAGAGAAAATGTGGGGAGAAATGACAAGAAGATATTGGAACATGAATTTTGAAGAGATGATGAAAGCAGGAGTTCATTTTGGCCATGGTACTAGGAAATGGAATCCTAGAATGGCACCTTACATCTCTTCAAAGCGTAAAGGTATTCATATTACAAATCTTACTCGAACTGCTCGTTTTTTGTCAGAAGCCTGTGATTTAGTTTTTGATGCAGCAAGTATAGGAAAACACTTCTTAATAGTTGGTACCAAAAATAAAGCAGCCAATTTAGTAGCATCAGCTGCAATAAGGGCTCGGTGTCATTATGTTAATAAAAAATGGCTCGGTGGTATGTTAACAAATTGGTCCACTACAGAAATGAGACTTCATAGGTTCAGGAACTTGAGATCGGAACAAAATACGGGGAAACTCAACTGTCTCCCGAAAAGAGATGTAGCAATGTTGAAGAGGCAATTATCTCACTTGCAAACCTATCTGGGCGGGATCAAATATATGACGGGGTTACCCGATATTGTAATCATCGTTGATCAGCAAGAAGAATATACGGCTCTTCGAGAATGTCTCACTTTGGGGATTCCAACAATTTGTTTAATCGATACAAATTGTGACCCGGATCTCGCAAATATTCCGATTCCAGCGAACGATGACGCTATAGCTTCAATCCGATTGATTCTTAACAAATTAGTATCCGCAATTTGTGAGGGCGGTTCTAGCTATATAAGAAATTGTTGATTAATAATAGGATAAGTCAATGACTTTGGAAACTCCATAAATTGATTGAATCGGTTACTATCCCTGAGTCTCAAAAAAGAGATCAAAATCACTGGGGATATTATGTGATCACTTGGGATCCGAAATATACGATTGATTCAAAGTAGACGAGTTGAGAAAGAGATACGAGATGGCTGAATCAAAATAATTCCTTTTTAAGTTCTATTTATGTCAGAGGGCAATATGAATGTTTTACCCTGTTCCATCAACTCACTAAAAGTTTTATATGATATATCCGATGTGGAAGTAGGCCAACATTTTTATTGGCAAATAGGGGGTTTCCAAGTCCATGCCCAAGTACTTATCACTTCTTGGGTTGTAATTGCTATCTTATTAGGTTCAGCCACTATAGCTGTTCGGAATCCACAAACCATTCCAACCGACGGTCAGAATTTCTTCGAATATGTCCTCGAATTCATTCGAGACTTGAGCAAAACTCAGATTGGAGAAGAATATGGTCCTTGGGTTCCCTTTATTGGAACTATGTTCCTATTTATTTTTGTTTCTAACTGGTCAGGTGCCCTTTTACCCCGGAAAATCATACAGTTACCGCATGGAGAGTTAGCTGCACCCACGAATGATATAAATACTACTGTTGCTTTAGCTTTACCTACGTCAGTGGCATATTTCTATGCGGGTCTTACCAAAAAAGGATTGGGTTATTTCGGTAAATACATTCAACCAACTCCAATACTTTTACCAATTAACATCCTAGAAGATTTCACAAAACCCTTATCACTTAGTTTTCGACTTTTCGGGAATATATTAGCGGATGAATTAGTAGTTGTTGTTCTTGTTTCTTTAGTACCTTCGGTGGTTCCTATACCTGTCATGTTCCTTGGATTATTCACAAGCGGAATTCAGGCTCTTATTTTTGCAACTTTAGCCGCAGCTTATATAGGTGAATCCATGGAGGGTCATCATTGACTAGCTTCCGAAATGGTCTTAAAAAAAAGCTTATCCCAACTCATACCGGTATATACGATCTAGAATAGGAGCAAAAAAAAAATGTATGATATTAGAGAATTAAAAAAAAGTAAGGGGGGTCGAGCTGGGTATATGTAAGGGCTCTAAGCCAATCCCTGTATATGTTTCGAAGAATGATTCTAGAATCCGGTTCAATAGAAGATACGGATGGTTTACATTATTAAAGAAACAATGTATATGTGATATTAGATATTCACTAGTTATATATGGGCTATCCATATATATTATTTCCCATCCCACTGAATTTAGACGGATTCCAATGCAAGCCCTTCCGTTTTATCTGTGACTGTGGATTGAATGAATAAACAAATGAAGTCAAGCATGCATATAGAAGAGAAAGAGCGAAGAATTGAAAGAATGGAATGGTTCGGAACAAAGAAATGGAAGAACTGGAACCGTATAGATTTACAAAGACTCCACGGATAGGAACTAAAAACGAGATATCGAAGTAGCTCTGATGATTCAGTAATATTATTATTTCAATTCAGAGTTCTTAGTTCTTTTTTTTTTTTTCGGATAGATCTTAAGTGATGGAATAATGAAGTAATAATTCATCGGTTGATTGTATCATTAACCATTTCTTTTTTTTGGTGCGAGGAACTTAATATGAATCCATTGATTTCTGCCGCTTCCGTTATTGCTGCTGGATTGGCTGTGGGACTTG